TAAACATCACTTCCGCCGATGTTCCAATGATCACGACCCTCCCCCCCCCACTGATCTTTGGATCATCCCCGCAAATTATTCAAAACAAGCCCTAAAATATGCTTTTAATGGAGAAAAGTCCTCCACTGGCTTTAGGTGCCACCCCCTCTTGGTGCAAATCCAAGTAAAAGCTCCGCCTTAGTGGTTTATTGTAAAACATCGGTCTTGTAAGCCGAAGACAGCAGACTAGTACCCTGCCAAAGGCTTCAAGACAAGAGGAATTAAACCTCTACTATTGACCCCCAAAGCCAATATTCTTATTAAATTATGTCTTGACCTCATACTCTTATAGCTTAAATATATAGCGTAGCGCTGAAAACGCTAAGATGAGCCCTAAAAAGCTCTAAGGGTATAGAGGATTGGTCCCGGCCTTATTATCAACAACTTCTCAACTTATACATGCAAGTCTCCGCACACCCGTGAGAACGCCCTTAAAATCTTTCTAGATCAAGGAGCCGGCATCAGGCACGGATTACCCAGCCCACGACGCCTAGTTTTACCACACCCTCAAGGGTTTTCAGCAGTAACAAACTTTGATAATAAGCGCTAGCTTGAATCAGTTGAAGAAAAAGAATCTTATTCTTTGGGCCGGCAAATGTGGTGCCAGCCGCCGCGGATAAACCATCAAACCCTTCGGGGAGGCTCTAGTTGATAATGCTCGGCGTAAAGCGTGATTAAAGATTTAAATTAATTTAGAGTTATATTTAAGCCTGGTAGTGCTAAGCCTGCTCTCTAGAAAACCGATTACGAAAGTTACTCTAATTTACTTGAATACACGACAGCCGAGAACCAAACTGGAATTAGGTACTCCACTATGCTCAGCCGTAAAAAAATTTACTAAATAAACGCCAGGATATTATAAGCTATGCTTTAAATCCAAAGGACTTGACGGTGTCCCATCCCCCTAGAGGAGCCTGTCCTATAATCGATTATACCCGCTATACCCGACCGTTTCTTGCCAATCAGCCTGTATACTTCCGTCGTAAGTTTACCATGTGAAAGATCAGTGGGCCTAATGTTCCATTAACCAGTACGTCAGGTCAAGGTGCAGCCTATGAAACGGGAGTGATGGGCTACAATTTCTAAACTAGAACACACGAAAACCTGCATGAAAACTCAGAAATGAAGGTGGATTTAGTAGTAAAAAGAAAATAGAGCGTTCTTTTTAATTAGGTGCTGGGACAAGTACACACCGCCCGTCACCCTCTTCAATAGCAAACAAAAGTCCCTAACACACTTTGCATTTGAGAAGAGGTAAGTCGTAACACGGTAAGCGTACTGGAAGGTGCGCTTGGACAAAATGTAGCTTAACTAAAGCCTCTCGCTTACACCGAGAAAATATCTGTTTAATTCTGATCATTTTGAGCCTAGAACCAAGCCCCTCCTCCCCCCCCCCCCCGTACACCCACATTCTTTAGGCTTTTCATAAACCATTAGAAATTTTTAGTAAAGGTGATCAAAAAATTTATAGGCGCTTTAAATTAAGTACCGCAAGGGAAAGGTGAAATAAAAATGAAACAATTTTTAAGCACCGCAAAGCAGAGACAAAACCTCGTACCTTTTGCATCATGGTCTAGCTAGTTTTATCAAGCAAAATAATTCTTTAGTTTGCTCCCCCGAAACTAAGTGAGCTACTTCAAAACAGCCCCCAGGGCCAACCCGTCTCTGTTGCAAAAGAGTGGGAAGATTTTCAAGTAGAGGTGATATACCTATCGAACTTAGAGATAGCTGGTTACTCAGGAAAAGAATTTTAGTTCACCCTTAAGTTCTCCTAATATAATATAATATAACATAAATAACAACTTAAGAGTTATTCAAATAAGGTACAGCTTATTTGAAACAGGATACAACCTCCGCTATTGGGTAAAGTCTTATTTCTTTCCAAAAAAGTGGGCCTAAAAGCAGCCACCTATAAAAAAGCGTTAAAGCTTGATTGTGAAAAATTCTTAATTCCTTAATATACCCTAAACCCATTACCACTACTGAGTGATTTTATATCTATATAAAAGTCATTATGCTAGAATTAGTAACAAGAAATAGAATTTCTCCTAAATATAAGTTAAAGCCAGAATGAACCCCCACTGGCAATTAACGTGGATGACACTAATATAATAACTTCGCTAGAAAACTTTATAAGCCTTAACGTTAACCTAACACCAGGATATTTCAGGAAAGATTAAAAGAAAAAGAAGGAACTCGGCAAACACGGACCCCGCCTGTTTACCAAAAACATCGCCTCTTGCCAAAAATATAAGAGGTCCCGCCTGCCCAGTGACAGGATTTAACGGCCGCGGTACTCTGACCGTGCGAAGGTAGCACAATCACTTGTTCTTTAAATGAGGACTAGAATCAATGGCATCACGAGGGTCCCACTGTCTCCTTTTTCTAATCAGTGAAATTGATTTCCCCGTGAAGAAGCGGGGATAATTCTATAAGACGAGAAGACCCCATGGAGCTTCAAACTCAACGAATAACTCTACAATTTATGATATCTTAAGAGATTTATCCGTTAGTTTTGGGTTGGGGTGACCACGGAGAACAACCTAACCTCCGTAATGAAAAGAATAAAATCATAATCTAAGAGCTACACCTCTAAGAATTAACAAATTAACATATAATGATCCAATTTTATTGATCAATGAACCAAGTTACCCTGGGGATAACAGCGCTATCCACTTCTAGAGTCCATATCGCCAAGTGGGTTTACGACCTCGATGTTGGATCAGGGTGTCCGAGTGGTGCAGCCGCTACTAAAGGTTCGTTTGTTCAACGATTAAAACCCTACGTGATCTGAGTTCAGACCGGAGTAATCCAGGTCGGTTTCTATCTATAAAGGGCTATTCCTAGTACGAAAGGGCCGGAATAGCATGGCCCCTGTTTTAACAAACCATAATCAATTATAATGTACACAACTTAATTACTCACCTACTATCTTTCCCACGACAAGGGAATGTTAACGCAGCAAAACCTGGGCATGCAAAAGACCTAAGCCCTTTTATTTAGGGGTTCAAATCCCCTCGTTAACTATGATGCACTTAATGGCTGTAATTCAAGCCGTTCTTTATATTGTACCTATTCTCCTCGCAGTAGCCTTCCTCACCCTAATTGAACGAAAAGTACTAGGCTATATGCAGCATCGTAAGGGCCCTAATGTAGTGGGACCATTTGGTTTACTCCAACCAATCGCAGACGGAATAAAACTTTTTATTAAAGAACCCATTCGACCAACGACTTCTTCTCAAGTACTATTCATTTTAACCCCCACTATAGGGCTAATCTTGGCTATATTTATGTGGGCACCCTTTACTATACCGGCTGCTCTTTCAGATCTTAATTTAAGTATTCTATTCATTCTTGCCATCTCCAGTCTAACTGTCTACACGATTCTTGGCTCCGGGTGGGCCTCAAATTCAAAATATGCCCTTATTGGAGCCTTACGAGCTGTAGCTCAAACCATTTCCTATGAAGTCACCCTAGCCTTAATTATTCTCTGTACCGTATTTTTAACCGGGGGATTTTCTCTGTATTTTTTTAACATTACTCAACAATATATTTGACTTATTTTTCCCGCCTGGCCTCTAGCACTTATATGGTTAATTTCGACCCTCGCCGAGACTAATCGCGCCCCATTTGACCTAACAGAAGGAGAATCAGAACTTGTCTCAGGCTTTAATGTAGAATACGCTGGGGGGCCATTTGCCCTATTTTTTTTAGCAGAATACGCTAACATTCTTATAATAAATACCTTATCAACCATCTTATTCCTCGGCCCTCTCTATGCTATGCCCCTCTCCACCCTAATGCTTATGGTAAAAGCATCGGCCTTAATTATTTTTTTCCTATGAGTTCGTGCCTCTTATCCTCGATTTCGCTATGACCAACTTATGCATCTAGTATGAAAGAGCTTTTTGCCCCTCACCATCGCCCTCACCATTTTACATATTTCACTTCCAATTTCCATTCTCATTACACCACCTCAAACTTGGAAATGTGCCCGAAAGATAGGGACCTCCTTGATAGGGAGGTAAATAGGGGTTCAAACCCCCTCATTTCCTTAAAGAAACAGGACTTGAACCTGCACGATAGAGATCAAAACCCTATGTACTTCCACTATACTATTCTTTAGTAAAGTCAGCTAAATAAGCTCTTGGGCCCATGCCCCAAAGATGACGGTTAAAATCCATCCTTTACTAATTAATCCCGTAACTTTATCAATTCTCCTCATAAGTCTCGCCATTGGAACGACCGTTACACTATCGAGCTACCACTGACTTCTTGCTTGAATTGGCCTTGAAATTAATACACTTGCTATTATTCCCCTGTTAACAAAAAACTTTCACCCCCGAGCCGTTGAAGCCGCCACAAAATACTTCTTAACTCAAGCGACCGCTTCCGCCCTCATTTTGTTTTCCTGCCTATACAACGCTTGAGAAACAGGAGAATGAAGCCTCTCATGTACTGGAAGCCCCACCACCATTATTTTATCTATTGCCCTCGTAATAAAACTAGGCCTAGCCCCCGTACATTTTTGAATGCCGGATGTTCTTCAAGGTGTTCCCCTGTCTACAGGACTTGTTTTATCAACATGACAAAAAATTGCCCCCCTAGCTCTTTTACTTCAAATTTCACAACACACTAACTTCTTTGTTTTAGTCTCTGTAGGAATTACCTCAATTCTTATTGGAGGCTGGGGGGGGATTAGTCAAACGCAAGTACGCAAAGTCTTAGCTTTTTCATCAATTGGGCACTTAGGCTGGACCATTGTTGTTTTGAAATTTAGCCCTCAGTTAGCTGTTTATAACTTTATACTTTATATTGTTTTAACGACAGCCATATTTATATCCCTTATAACTCTCTCATCTACCAATTTAGCACAAATTTCAACATCCTGAGCAAAAGCCCCGGCACTAACCGCCTCCATAGTGTTAGTTTTATTATCATTAGCAGGCTTACCTCCTCTTACAGGATTTTCCCCTAAACTTCTAATCTCCCTTGAATTAGTGAAACAAAACACTATTATTTTAATACTGCTGATCTCCTTTGCCTCACTCCTATCTCTTTACTTTTATCTCCGACTCACCTATGTTATTACACTAACACTATCCCCCAACACGTCTAATTCTCTTCTTGTGTGACGAACTTTAAATAAAACCTACCTCCCATCAACCTTGAACATTTTAGCCATCTTTGCCTTCCCGCTCACCCCAACTTTAGTTTTATTAATGTAGAAATTTAGGCTAACTAGACCAAAGGCCTTCAAAGCCTTCAGTAGAAGTTGAAACCTTCTAATTTCTGTAGGACTTGCAGGATTTTACCCTACATCTTCTGAATGCAACTCAGAAACTTTAAATTAAGACAAAGCCCTCTAGAAAGACGGGCCTCGATCCCGTAATATTTTAGTTAACAGCTAAACGCTCTATCCAGCGAGCTTCATTCTACTTCTCCCCTTGGGGAGGGGAAGGGGAGAAGCCCCGGCAGAAACTACTCTGCTTCTCGGAATTTGCAATTCCGCGTGTTACACCCCAGGGCCTGGCAAGGAGAGGACTCAAACCTCTGTCTTTGGGGTTACAACCCACCGCCTACTCGGCCACCTTGCCTGTGTTTATTTCCCGTTGACTCTTTTCCACCAATCACAAAGATATTGGCACACTCTATTTTATCTTCGGCGCCTGAGCCGGAATAATTGGAACTGCCCTTAGCCTCCTTATCCGGGCTGAACTAAGTCAGCCCGGCACCCTTCTAGGTGATGACCAAATTTACAATGTAATTGTTACCGCCCACGCATTTGTAATAATCTTTTTTATGGTTATACCAATCCTAATCGGAGGCTTTGGCAACTGACTTGTACCCCTAATGGTGGGGGCCCCAGATATAGCTTTTCCTCGAATAAATAACATAAGCTTCTGACTCCTTCCACCTTCATTTTTTCTTCTTCTTGCTTCGTCCGCAGTAGAGGCTGGGGCGGGAACCGGTTGAACTGTTTACCCCCCTCTGGCAGGGAACCTTGCCCACGCAGGACCATCAGTAGACCTGGCCATCTTCTCTTTACACTTAGCTGGGGTATCCTCTATTTTAGGGGCTATCAACTTTATCACCACAATTCTTAACATAAAACCTGCCTCTACTACTCAGTATCAAACGCCATTGTTTGTCTGGTCTGTTTTAATCACGGCTGTCTTGCTTCTTCTGTCACTTCCTGTACTCGCCGCAGGCATCACAATATTATTAACCGATCGAAACTTGAACACGACATTCTTTGACCCGGCAGGTGGGGGGGACCCCATTCTTTATCAACACCTATTCTGATTTTTTGGTCACCCGGAAGTTTATATTCTTATTCTTCCCGGATTTGGAATTATCTCACATGTTGTGGCCTTTTATTCAGATAAAAAAGAGCCGTTCGGCTATATGGGCATAGTCTGAGCAATACTTTCTATCGGCCTTCTAGGCTTTATCGTCTGAGCTCATCATATATTTACCACTGACTTAAATGTTGACACCCGCGCCTACTTTACTTCCGCAACAATAATTATTGCCATTCCCACAGGAGTAAAAGTTTTTAGTTGACTCGCCACTATACATGGAGGCATCATCAAATGAGAAGCAGCCATACTATGAGCCTTAGGTTTTATTTTCTTATTTACTGTAGGGGGACTAACAGGGATTGTTTTAGCTAACTCCTCTATTGATATTGTTCTACATGATACTTACTACGTAGTTGCCCACTTTCACTATGTTTTATCTATAGGGGCCGTCTTTGCAATTATAGCCGGGTTCGTTCACTGATTCCCCCTTTTTACAGGCTTTACACTCCACAAGACCTGAGCAAAAGCACAATTTGTCATTATGTTCACAGGAGTAAACATAACATTCTTCCCTCAACATTTTTTAGGTCTTGCCGGAATACCCCGACGATATTCAGACTATCCTGACGCCTACACCCTTTGAAACACCTTATCATCAGTAGGTTCATTAACTTCTTTAGTAGCTGTAGTAATAATAATATTTATTATCTGAGAAGCTTTTTCTTCTAAACGACTAACTACAGATCAACAACTAAACGTTACCAACGTAGAATGATTACTTGGGTTTCCCCCACAACACCACACATTTGAAGAATCCCCATTTTTAATAAAAACCACTCGAGAAAGGAGGGAGTCGAACCCCCATCACCTGATTTCAAGTCAGACACATAACCGCTCTGTCACTTTCTTGGGGGGTTAGTTAAAACATAACGCTGCCTTGTCAAGACAAAATTACTAGTGAAACTCTTGTACCCCTCTATGGCCCACCCCATTCAACTAGGCTTTCAAGATGCAGCCTCCCCCATTATAGAAGAATTACTTTACTTCCATGATCACACTTTAATAGCAGCCATCCTAATTAGCACGCTTGTGTTATATATTATCACTACACTTATGTCCACTAAACTCTCAAATACCAATACAATTGATGCACAAGCGGTAGAAATAGTTTGAACCATTATGCCCGCCATTATCCTTATTATCATTGCCCTCCCATCATTACGAATTCTCTATCTTATGGATGAGGTTAATAATCCCCTAATTACAGTAAAAACGGTAGGTCACCAATGATACTGAACATATGAATACTCAGACATAGTAGACCTTAGCTTTGACTCTTACATAATCCCAACAGCAGACCTTCATCCTGGTAATTTTCGTTTACTGGAAGTAGACAATCGCATAGTGACCCCTATAGGTTTAGCTACACGAATAATTGTTACAGCCGAAGATGTTCTTCACTCTTGGGCTGTTCCATCCCTAGGGGTAAAAATTGATGCAATCCCCGGACGACTAAACCAAACATCTTTCCTTATTGCCCGCCCAGGAACATACTACGGGCAATGCTCAGAGATCTGTGGAGCAAATCATAGTTTTATACCAATTGTTATTGAAGCCCTACCCTTCCCTACCTTCTTATCTTGATCTACTGCCCATAATACTTCATTAAGAAGCTATGGATCAGCAACAGCCTTTTAAGCTGCGTACAGGTGGCTATAATCACCCTTAGTGAATGCCACAACTAATGTCCGAACCGTGATTCTATATCTTTGTCTCGTCTTGAGTCACTCTTCTATTTGTATCCCCAAATAAAATTTTAAGCCACACTTTTCCTAACGATTTTACTCTCAAGACTTCTAAAACAGGGAATTCATGATGACCTTGATCATGACAATAAACCTATTTCACCAATTTGCCCCTCCACACCTTTTAGGAGTGCCCCTAGTGATTATTGCGATACTTATCCCCTGACTACTTATTATTACCCCATCAAACGCTTGAGTCACTTGTCGAAATATTTCCATCCAGGCATGATTTTTTAAAACTCTTCCAAAACAAATTCTTCAACCCCTTAATACCTCCGGACATAAATGAGCATTCTTAATCACGGCACTCATAATATTTTTGTTACTAATAAATATCCTGGGGCTCTTTCCTAATACATTTACACCTACTACCCAACTATCAATAAATTTAGGACTAGCTGTTCCGATATGGCTCTCAACAGTAATTATTGGTGTACGAGAACAATTTACCACCTCTGTAGGCCATCTACTTCCAGAAGGGACCCCAACTACTTTAATTCCTGCCCTAATTTTAATTGAAACTACAAGCCTCTTCATTCGTCCACTAGCCCTAGGAGTCCGACTAACAGCTAACTTAACAGCAGGCCATCTACTAATTCACCTGATTTCCATAGCCATTGAAGCAATATTATCAACCTCATTAGTAGTTTCTTCTATTTTGTTTATAACACTCATACTCCTCACTATTCTAGAAATTGCGGTGGCCATGATTCAAGCATATGTATTTGTTCTCTTACTTAGCTTGTATCTCCAAGAAAATACATATGGCACACCAAGCACACGCCTTTCATATAGTAGACCCTAGCCCCTGACCTTTAATAGGGGCCACGGCTGCCTTTCTCTTAACATCCGGCCTCGCCGCATGATTTCATTTTAATACAACTCTAATCCTAGTACTTGGGTTAATACTTACCATTCTCACGATATATCAGTGGTGACGAGATGTTGTTCGGGAGGGGACCTTCCAAGGCCACCACACATTACCGGTTCAAAAAAGTCTACGATACGGTATAATTTTATTTATTACATCTGAAGTGTTCTTCTTCATTGGGTTCTTTTGAGCTTTTTATGACGCAAGCCTAGCACCCACCCCAGAAGTTGGTGAAACATGACCACCAACGGGCATTACGCCCCTGAACCCGTTTGAGGTACCCCTTTTAAATACAGCGGTTCTGCTGGCCTCAGGCGTTTCTGTCACGTGAGCTCACCATAGTATTATGCAAGGCGATCGTAAAGGAACTATTCAAGCTCTTTTCTTAACTATTCTTCTGGGGCTCTATTTTACTGCCCTTCAAGCCATTGAATACTATGAGGCCCCCTTTTCTATCGCTGATGGCATCTACGGCACCACCTTTTTTGTGGCAACAGGATTTCACGGCCTACACGTTATTATTGGATCCCTATTTCTCCTAACATGCTTGGCCCGCCAACTATTCTTCCACTTTACATCCCAACATCACTTTGGCTTCGAAGCAGCAGCATGATATTGACATTTTGTAGATGTAGTATGATTATTCCTCTATATTTCCATCTACTGATGAGGCTCTTATTTTCTTAGTACAAAATAGTGCAGGTGACTTCCAATCACCTAGTCTTGGTTTAAACCCGAGAGAGAATAATGATCACATTTTTCTTGATCGCAACATCAATTTCTGTCATTCTAGTTACGATTAGTTTCTGATTACCCACAATTATACCAGATATAGAAAAATTATCACCGTACGAATGTGGATTTGACCCACTTGGTTCAGCCCGACTCCCATACTCAATACGATTTTTTCTAGTAGCCATCCTCTTTCTTCTATTTGACCTTGAAATTGCTCTACTCCTCCCCGCCCCTTGAGCTATTCATCTCCATGCCCCCTCCACAACAATTTTTTGATCCTCAACTATTCTTATTTTATTAACTTTAGGGTTTTTATACGAATGAATGCAGGGGGGATTAGAATGAGCTGAATAAGAAACTAGTCTAAACAAGACAATTGATTTCGACTCAATAAATTATGGTTATAACCCATAGTTTCTTTATGTTCTTCCCCCATTTTCTTAGCCTCTTTGTTATTGCTCTTACGGGCATGACACTGAATCGAACACACCTGCTATCAACGCTGCTGTGCCTTGAGTCCATGGTCTTAGTTATTTTTTTAACCGTAGCTCTAAGTACCTACCTACAAAAAGACTTAATCCTACCCCTTATTATCCTGGCCCTTTCAGCTTGCGACGCCGGCCTTGGCCTGTCCTTAATAGTAGCTACCGCCCGGTCACAAGGCTCCGACAGCTTAAACGCCCTCCACCTCCTACGATGATAACACTTCTACTTGCGTGAGCTTCAATTTGCCTGACCATCATTTGAGCCCCCTCAAATTGATTATGGTCATTTACCACCGCCCATGGTCTCCTCGTCTCTCTAGTTTCTATGTACTTAATTTTTAATCTAGATAGTGAACTATTTATTGTTGATAATTTGTCGGGCCCACTAGCAATACTATCTTGCTGGCTATTTCCCCTCACACTATTGGCCAGTCAACCAAAAATATACTTTGAACCCATGTTTCGTCAGCGAGTCTTTATTGCTAACGCGACTCTTTTACAAGTCTTCACCCTTCTGGCCTTCATGTCTTCAGACTTAATGATGTTTTTTTTCTTCTTTGAAACCTCGCTAATCCCGACAATAATTATTATTGCTCGGTGAGGGGCTCAAGATGTTCGACTCGATGCCTCAAACTACTTTTCACTCTATACAATTCTAGGGGCTGTTCCACTGATCTCAATTCTTCTCGTTGCCTACTCCACCTTAGGCATGTTAAAACCCTCCCCCGAACTCCCACTAATGATGTGAACTACCACCTTTCCCTACCCCACCTTTTTGTGATTTATTTTAAATACAGCATTCCTTGTTAAACTTCCCCTGTATGGCTTACATCTGTGACTACCCAAAGCCCACGTTGAAGCCCCAATTGAAGGCTCTATAGTGCTCGCAGCTACTTTGCTGAAATTAGGAGGCTATGGAATACTCCGCACATCCACCTTACTCCAAGTACCTCTGTACCACACTGCACTGCTGTGTATAGTTTTTGCCCTCCTTGGGATTATAATTACCGCATTTTTATGCTACCGCCTAACAGACTTAAAAGCACTCATCGCTGTCTCCTCTGTCAGTCATATAAATTTAGTCGTAGTCGCGGCCCTCCTTCATACCCCCTGAAGTTTCAGTGGGGCTACAGCAATAATAATTGCACACGGTCTTACATCTTCAGCCCTATTTTGTCTAGCTAACACCCTTTATGAGCGCACCAATAATCGTACTATCATCATTTTACGGGGGGCACTAGTGATTTTTCCCCTGGCTGGCGCCTGATGGCTCGTAGTGGTCTTATTTAATATAGGATTCCCCCCCACGCCCAGCTTTATTGCGGAAACCCTAATTTTCACTTCCCTCTTTCACTGGTCTAAAATTGGTTTCTTCATTGTTTGTCTAGCGCTGCTATTTACCACAGGTTATTCTCTTTACATGCTTGCTTCCACGATACGGGGGCCGTTCCCACTTCATATTAAAGTCCCCCTACCATTTATTATTCGTGAACAGCTCCTATTAGTGCTCCATATCGTCCCAGTAATTTTCCTGATGATCTACCCGAGCCTGATTTTTTTCTAAAAGGAAAATGTGAGCCTAATTTAATAAAAATACTAGATTGTGATTCTAGAGTTGTGGGTTAATGTCCCACGGCCCACCGGGCGTGACTGGTGTAATGAGTACTGCTAATTCCTCACCCCCAAGGTTCAATTCCTCGGCCTGCCCGCATCTTTTCTTGCCCAAAAATAAGTTAAAATTCATGATTTGTAATACCCTCCCTCAAAGCCCCAATTTATTCTGATCAATTATAATCCTAGTTATCATTATTTTTCCCCTCTTATTCACCTCTTCCCCTAACTTCATAATTACCGCCTCAAAAGCAGTAAAACATGCATTTATTGTGTCTCTCCTACCCCTATGCTTGACCGTGTCAGAAACTTCAACCGGGTTTATTAATAAAGTCTCGTGATTTGATATTTTTCTTACCTCCATAGACTTTGTTTTTAAGTTTGATCTATTTCCCACTGTATTTTTGCCCGTAGCCCTATTTGTCACTTGAAATATTATGGAGTACTCCAAGTGGTATATATTTTCTGACCCCAATCAACATAAATTTATTAAGTACCTTCTTATTTTTCTTCTAACAATAATTGTTCTTGTTACCTCAGGCAATTTGATTACACTATTCCTAGGATGAGAGGGGGTGGGCCTAATATCATTCCTGCTAATCGGATGGTATTACGCGCGAAATGACGCAATTGTTGCAGCCATCCAAGCTGTCCTTTATAATCGCATGGGTGACATCGGCTTTTTAATAGCGTTCTGTTGACTAATTGCTCACTCCGGAACTATTGGCTTAGACTTTGCTTTAACAACCGCTGATTCCTCAACACTCCCCCTAATAGGTTTTATCTTAGCTGCAGCTAGTAAATCTGCTCAATTTGGCCTACACCCCTGACTCGCTTCCGCGATAGAAGGTCCCACTCCAGTTTCGGCCCTCCTCCACTCCAGCACCATAGTAGTTGCCGGGATTTACCTTCTTATTCGGGTTCACCCTATGCTAGAACTTAATAGCTTGGCCCTCTCCACCTGTTTATGCCTAGGTGCTATTTCAACTGTATTCGCTGCGACAGCCGCCTTAACACAAAATGATATCAAAAAAATTATTGCCTATTCCACTTCAAGCCAACTAGGTTTAATAATAGTCTCTATTGGCTTAAACCTCCCCCATCTAGCGCTGTTTCACATTTGTACTCATGCCTTCTTTAAAGCCATGCTATTCCTATGCTCCGGTATTATTATTCACAGCTTGAATGATGAGCAAGACATTCGAAAAATGGGGGGCTTACAATATCATCTGCCTATTACCACCTCCTGCATAACAATCGGCAGCTTTGCTCTTATGGGGGCCCCCTTTCTTGCCGGCTTCTATTCTAAAGATACTATTATTGAAGCTATAAACACCTCCTACGTTAACCTTACTGCCCTCCTCCTAACACTTATTGCAGTTGCATTTACCGCAGTATATAGCCTCCGCTTAATATTTTACACGACCCTTCAATACCCACGCCACAACACCCTTGTAAACTTCGATGAACTGTCAACTCCAATCTCTATAACAATTACCCGACTTGGCCTAGGGAGTATTTTTGCAGGCTGACTTATTTTACATTTTTTTACCCCTAATAATGAGGTAACTCACACAATACCTCTTTATATTAAATTGACTGCCTCCCTCATTACTCTATTTTCATTTGTTCTTGCCTATGACCTAGCCAAATACCACTGGACCGAAAAACCAAAAAATAAAATCTTCTCTAAACGCTTTTCCACAAACTTCTACCCAACGGTTCTTCACCGCTCCTTAACCACAATTGTCCTAGACCTCTCCTGAAAATTAGCCGCCCACATTTTAGATCTTATTTTGTTAAAAACTCTTATACCAGAGTTACTAAAGAACCTACAACTGCCACCCATAAATATTGTTCGCTTAAGCCAGACAGGCCTAATCAAACTCTATTTATACGCCCTGCTCATCACCTTGTTGCTATTTTCTCCTATTATTTTTATAAGGATCCCAAAATGCTTTAACCATATCTTACAGCTTTCAAAGCCCCAGTTTTATGCCCGGCAACAACTTCCAAAACCACAAATAGGCACAATAGTAGACCTCACCCCCCCCCCAGTAAGAATCATCCCCCCCCCAAATATAAATTAGCTACCCCTCACAAATCACTAAACCCCATTATTTTTTCCCCATAAAAACTTAATGTTACCCCGCCAAATCACCCGTTTAAACCGCTTCAAATTAGTAGTAGGGTATAAAACCCAAGATAAACAAAAACCCCTAGATTACCTCAAGCCTCTGGATATGGCTCAGCTACCAAAGCCGTGCAATAAGCAAATACAACTATTATCCCACCTAAATAAATTAAAAACAACACTAAAGACAAAAAAGTAATTCCCCCCTTAATTATTAAAAAACACCCCGCCCCCGCCCCCAAAACCAAACTTAAAGCCGCATAATAGGGGGATGGATTTGAAGCCACACCTAAAATACCTGCAATTAAACAAAATTCTGTAAACATCTATTCTTGCCAGGACTTTAACCTAGACCCATAGTCCGAAAAACTATTGTTGTAACTCAACTACAAGAACTTTATGGCCCCCCTAATCCGAAAATCCCACCCAATTCTAAAAATTATTAATAACTCATTCATCGACTTACCTGCCCCAGCTAACTTATCTGCCTGATGAAACTTTGGATCACTGCTAGGTATTTGTCTAGTCACCCAGATTGTAACAGGTCTGTTTCTAGCGATGCACTATACAGCGGATACGTCCCTCGCCTTTTCTTCCGTCGCCCACATTTGCCGAGACGTCAACAACGGCTGACTCCTACGTAACCTACATGCAAACGGAGCATCTTTCTTTTTTATTTGTATTTACCTTCATATTGGTCGAGGCCTCTACTATGGCTCATACCTCTTCAAAGAAACATGAAATATTGGAGTAATCCTGCTGTTTCTTGTTATAGCAACAGCATTTGTAGGTTATGTTTTACCATGGGGGCAAATATCCTTCTGGGGCGCAACTGTAATTACTAATTTACTTTCTGCTGCCCCGTATGTGGGAACCGACCTAGTCCAATGGATTTGGGGGGGGTTTTCTGTTGACAATGCCACCCTTACACGATTTTTTACGTTTCATTTTATTCTACCCTTCGCCATTGCTGGGGCCACTATTATTCATCTGCTCTTCCTTCACCAAACAGGATCTTCTAATCCTACGGGCCTAAATTCTAACTTAGATAAAGTCCCATTTCACGCCTACTACACCTATAAAGACCTCTTTGGATTCGCCATCATACTGGGCGCCCTCGCAACCCTCTCAACCTTCGCCCCAAATTTACTCGGGGACCCTGACAACTTCATTCCGGCCAACCCCCTTGTCACCCCCCCACACATCAAGCCAGAGTGGTATTTTTTATTCGCCTACGCCATCCTCCGGTCTATCCCTAACAAACTAGGTGGAGTATTAGCCCTCCTCCTCGCTATCCTTGTTCTCCTAATTGTGCCAATCACCCACACATCTAAACAACGTAGCTTAATATTCCGCCCCCTGGCCAAAATCTTTTTTTGATCCTTAATCTCCACTGCCCTGATTTTAACATGAATTGGGGGACAGCCTGTAGAAGACCCGTTTGTTATAATCGGCCAAGTTGCCTCCGTGATCTACTTCTCCCTATTTGTAATTCTTCTCCCATCAATTGGCCTCTTAGAAAACTTTCTCCTAAAAACCTAATCACACGCCACCGCTCGCCACAAAAGTAATACATAAACACCATGCTTACCCTTTCCCCATTCATTTCTTATATCACTAATCTATAAATCCCCTA